CATAAATCTCTTAAATCTGGATAAGAAAAAAAGACAAGATAATTTCTAATATAATCTCTTAAAACAAAAAGGAAAAAGAGAAAAGAATTTCTAAAAAGCTCCCAGCTGCTACTGCTGTTTTCTTGATCTACCCAATTGGTCAAGGAAGCTTTTCAGATGAGACATTCATAAACCACTCTACCTTAATTCTTAGAGGATAATCCCAATTTAAATTGAATAGTACATTATATAAATATATAATAACAAATTCCTAAAAAGATTAATAAAAAAAAGAAAATATACGAAGAAATTCGTCCACCCCCTACATATTTGATAGCCTCTCCCATAAAAAAACTTGAAATACCAACTCCATTTGGAATTCCATCAATTACTTGTCTATCAAAAAAATAATTGAATTTAGCTAACTTTCTGACACTCGCAATTAAAGATACTTCAAAAAAAGCATCTATATAACCACGATTATATGACCAATCATATATAACATTGATTATTTTATCAGCAATAATTTTTTTAGGAACACCTTTTTGAAATAAATTTAATAAGTTCAAATTTTGTAAAGAAGAAAAAACGGGTTTATAGAAAAAAGATGCTATCACTATTCCGAAAAAAGCTAAACTCACCGAAAAAGTTGCATTTGTAAAAAATTCATACCAATCCACAGAATTCTTTGAATTTTGATGTAAAAGGTCTATAGACGGAATTAACAATTTGGATAATATATCCAAATCTATTCCTTCTTGGCTGAAAGAAATTCCAATCGACCCAACGAAGAAAGTAAAGAATACTAATATAAGCATAGAAAATAGCATAGTATTGTCTGATTCATGAGGATAAAAAAAAGGAATGTTTTTAGTACCAAAATAGGTACTATCAAGAAAAAGACGTGTTATGCTTTTGACATTTCGATTAATTCGATGTGAATATGTCCTCTTCCGAAAAAAAGAAGTCCTTTCATTATTATTCATTGTTAATAAAGCTAATAAATGAATCTTCTTTTTTAATTTTTTTTTTCCTTCTTTGCCCCATAAAGATATTGAATAGAATGAACTATTTTTCTTTCCATTGAAATTTTGAAAATGAACGTTTAAATATCCTTCAAAAACAAGTAAATAGATTCGAAACATATAAAATGCAGTTAATCCTGCTGTGGAACAAGCTATTATTGCGAAAATTGGTGAATACAACCAACTATCATTAAGAATCTCATCCTTGGACCAAAAACAAGCAAAAGGTGGAATACCACAAAGAGAAAGTGTACCTATTAAAAAAGCGGTTTTTGTAATTGGCGCATGTTTTGTTAAACCGCCCATAAGAACCATATTTTGACTTTTATCTGGAGAATATCCAACAATTGCTTCCATTGAATGAATAATGGATCCAGATCCTAAAAACAACAATGCTTTTGAATAAGCATGAGTAATCAAATGAAATAAAGCAGCTCGATAAGAGCCCATACCTAAAGCTAACATCATATAACCCAATTGAGACATTGTCGAATAGGCCAAATTTTTCTTAATATCTTTTTGAGCAATAGCTAAAGTTGCCCCTAATACTACTGTTATTATACCTATCAAAGCTATTCCAGTCATTATCGAGGGTATAACTATGAAAAGAGGAAGAAGTCGAGCTACAAGAAAAATTCCTGCTGCTACCATGGTAGCAGCATGTATAAGAGCGGAAATAGGAGTAGGCCCTTCCATAGCATCCGGTAACCATACATGAAGAGGGAATTGGGCAGATTTCGCAACTGAGCCGCAAAATAAGAAGATGGCGCACAAAGTAACAAAAAAGATATTAACCTCATTCTTATAAATCAAGTTATTGAATATTTGAAATAAATCCCGAAATTCCAAACTACCCGTTATCCAATAAAGACCTAAAATTCCTAATAATAAACCAAAATCCCCTACACGATTAGTTACAAACGCTTTTTGACAAGCATTTGCCGCAATAGGACGTGTGAACCAAAAACCTATTAATAAATAAGAACACATTCCAACCAATTCCCAAAAAATATAAACTTGTATCAAATTTGAACTAGTAACTAATCCCAACATTGAAGTATTAAAAAAACTCATATAAGTAAAAAATCTCAAATATCCTTGATCATGAGACATATAATTATCACTATAAATAAGAACCAGAATACCAACAGTAGTGATTAATATCGACATAATAGAAGTAAGTGAATCGATCAAGTAGCCAAACTCTAAAGAAAGATCATTATTTATAGTCCAAGACCATACATATTGATAGATAGAACTGTTCTTGATTTGATGAATAGATAGATCGATCGAAAAAATCATAACTATCGTTAACAATAAAATACTAGGAAAAGCCCACATACGGCGAAGATTTTTTGTTGCCGTGGGAAAAAGAAGAAGTCCTACCCCTATTAAAATAGGAACTGGAAGTGGGATGAAAGGTATGATCCATGAGAATTGGTGTGTATATTCCATACAAAAAAAAATAAAGAATAAAAAATATTTTGATTCTTAATGAATTTTCTTTCTTATTCGTTTGTTTTATCTCTTTTGTAAAGGGTTCGGTTAATAAAAAAGGGGATATATAAATAGAATTTGATATTTTTAATTATTCTAAATCTTTGCACAAACAATATTTCCAATATTGCAAAGTACAAAGTAAAAATAGACCCATAACCAAATTCCTAGTCAAAAATGAAAATTGATATTCTTTTTAGTAATATTAATTAATAATTACTAAAAAGAATTACTATTATTAAATAATATAATAATAAATAAAAACAAAATTTGGAAAATGAAAATTTTTATCTATAGAGTGAGGGTAAATAATTACACCAAAACTAAGAACATTCGTTTATTTTGATATCAATCAGAAAAAACAATTCATATGACATGACCCAATAAAATAATCCTTTTTTTTATTATTCAGAAACATTAGTTCAAAAATGAACTAATTGACTAATTGATTGATTATTTTACATTCCAATAAAAAGAAAAAGAGATCTATATATATCTATGTTTGGAAAAATTTGGAAAAGGTTTCTAATATTCAATGTTTTTACTTTAGATAGAAAAAAAAAAGAGGGAATTCAGATAGATAAGACATATGGCTAATTAAAGAAGAATTCGTTTTCATTTACAGAAGAAATGTCTTTCACATCGAACTATAGAAATGAAAAAACTATCCTAGTTGGATGGCAGTTCCAAAAAAGCGCACTTCTATATCAAAAAAAAAAATTCGGAAGACTTATTGGAAAAAAAAGGGATATTGGACAGCATTGAAAGCCTTTTCATTAGCTAAATCCATTTTTACAGGGAACTCAAAAAGTTTTTTTTGTAACAAATAAAAATGTTGGAATAATCTGAATTAGCTCGATTCAAAGAGTATTCTTTAATACTAATTTTATACTAATAAAGATAAAGAATATTTACTAATATAGAATATTGACCATATATTTAGAATATATTATATAGAATATATATAATATATTCTAAATATATAATCTAACTAAAATTTTTGGAATGTATTGTTAAATTATAGATATATTAATTAATTAACTATTTCATTGAAAAAATGGAAATGCATTTCTTTAGAGTAAGAAAATGAAATAACTAAAAAATGAGTCATAAACAACTACAAAAAAATCTTCTTTTTCATTCCTGGATTAAAGTCAGAACTATCTAGTTCCAGTTTCAACAGGGCTTTTTTTGAATTTGAAAAAGTGTAAACTACGAAAAACCCATCCCCCGTTGTTAAATTTGAAAACTAACACTGGAAATGAAAAAAACAAGAATACAACTTCGTATTGAAATTGAAACGTTCTATTTTTTTATTTTAAGATTATTTATATTAATAATAAATTACTATACTTATAGTTAATATTAACTTATAGCTTATAGTTCATATTAATTTATTCTATAATATATTTCTATATTTGAATAAATCCAAATTTCAAATTTATTTAATAATATTTAATAAAATAAATCTTTATTTAGAATTATAATAGAATTCTTGAAATTGTTTCATGTTTAGTAAACAAATGTAATAAATAAATATTGCACTTTAATTAATTCTTTCAATCTCGACGATTGACTAATGAATCGGTTATTATGATTTCGAGTAAGCCGCTATGGTGAAATTGGTAGACACGCTGCTCTTAGGAAGCAGTGCTAGAGCATCTCGGTTCGAGTCCGAGTGGCGGCATGGCATCCTATCCTATATTCTAAAAGAATAAGTCCTATAATGAATTCAATTCCCGATTTCTATTCCTAGTATTCATACCTTTTTTATTTTCATTATAGATATTTATTTTCATTATATATATGATATTTTCAACTTTAGAGCATATATTAACTCATATATCGTTTTCGGTCATATCCATTGTTATTTCAATTCATTTGATAACCTTATTAGTCAATGAAATCGTAGGATTATATGATTTGTCCAAAAAAGCCATGACAATAACTTTTTTCTGTGTAACGGGATTGTTAATTACTCGTTGGTTTTTTTCGGGCCATTTACCATTTAGTGATTTATATGAATCCTTAATCTTTCTTTCATGGGGTTTTTCTATTTTTCATATGGTTCCGTGTTTTAAAAAGGATAAAAACCTTTTAAGTACAATAATCGCACCAAGTGTTATTTTTACCCAAGGCTTTGCTACTTCGGGTCTTTTAACCAAAATGCATCAATCCGTAATATTAGTACCCGCTCTACAATCCCATTGGCTAATGATGCACGTAAGTATGATGATATTGGGCTATGCGGCTCTTTTATGTGGATCATTATTATCAGTGGCTATTTTAGTCATTACGTTTCAAGAAGTCATCCAAATTATTGGTAAAAGCAAGAATTTGGATTCTTTAAATAAAGAATTTGATTTTGCTGAAATCAAATACATGAATATGAATGAAAGAAACAATGTTTTACGAAAAACTTCTTTTTCTTCTTCTAGAAATTATTACAGGTCTCAATTTATTCAACAATTGGATCGTTGGGGTTATCGTATTATTAGTCTAGGTTTTCTCTTTTTAACGATAGGTATTCTTTCAGGAGCAGTATGGGCTAACGAGGCATGGGGATCATATTGGAATTGGGATCCAAAGGAAACTTGGGCCTTTATTACTTGGACCATATTCGCGATTTTTTTACATACTAGAAAAAATAAAAAATTGGAAGGTGTAAATTCTTCAATAGTGGCCTCTATAGGATTTCTTATAATTTGGATATGTTATTTGGGGATCAATCTATTAGGAATAGGACTACATAGTTATGGTTCATTTACATCTAATTGAATTAAAATGAGTAAAGAACCTGAGATATAAAAATATGGAAAGCATATATATATATACTTTCCATAAATTAAACTTGCCAAAAATCGTCGAGAACCCTTTAAATCAAGTAATGTAATGATTCAAGGGGTTCTCACAAACAACAAACATATTCGATTACAATGCCATTTTTTTAAGTGAATCTAACGTAAAAATATCTTTTTCATTGTACAAAGGGTTTTTTCTCTTTTTGATTTATTTGTTTTATTCACAAAAACTATCTATCAAAAATTAGATAGAATAGCTTCAACCTTCTCAACCGAGAATGAGAAAATGAAATCTGGATAAATACCAATACCTATTACGGGTATAAGGATAGAAATCGAAATAAATAATTCTCTCGGCCCAGAATCAAAAAAATAAGAGTTTGGTGTATTAAAGAACTTGTACCCATAGAACATCTGCCGTAAGATAGATAATAAATAAATAGGAGTTAATATCATTCCAATTGCTGTTACAAAAGTAATTAGTATTTTCATCATTAAAAGATATTTTTGACTAGTAATTATTCCCAAAAAAACTATCAATTCTGCAACAAAACCGCTCATGCCCGGCAATGCAAGAGAAGCCATCGATAAGATAGTAAAAATCGTGAATATTTTTGGCATTGGTATAGCCATTCCGCCCATTTCGTCAAGATAAAGAAGACGTAGTCTATCATAACTAGTTCCTGCCAAGAAAAAAAGCGCAGCGCCAATAAATCCATGAGATATTATTTGTAAAATGGCCCCGTTGAGCCCAGTATCACTTATAGAACCAATTCCTATAATAAGGAAACCCATATGAGATACCGAGGAATAAGCTATTCTTTTTTTTAAATTACGTTGACCAAAAGATGTTGAAGCGGCATAGATTATTTGAATAGAACCTAATATCATTAACCAGGGACAAAATATGGAATGAGCGTGGGAAAATAATTCCATATTAATTCGAACCAACCCATACGCTCCCATTTTTAATAAGATTCCGGCTAAAAGCATACAAGTGCTGTAATGTGCCTCTCCGTGGGTATCTGGTAACCATGTATGTAAGGGTATAATCGGCGATTTGACAGCAAAAGCAATAAGAAATCCCATATAGAATATTATTTCTAGCGCCACGGGATACGATTGATTAGTTAATGTTTCGAAATTTAATGTTGGTTCATTCGAACCATATAAACCGACACCCAGAATTCCCATTAATAAAAAAACAGAACTTCCCGCAGTGTACAAAATAAACTTTGTAGCTGAATACAAACGTTTCTTTCCCCCCCACATGGATAAAAGTAGATAAACGGGAATTAATTCCAATTCCCACATGATGAAAAAAAGTAAAATGTCTCGAGAAGAAAATGGTCCTATTTGACCGCTATACATTGCTAACATCAGGAAATAGAATAATTGGTATTCTCGAGTAACCGGCTGAGCCGCTAACGTGGCTAAAGTGGTGATAAATCCCGTCAGTAAAATAGGTCCTATAGAGAGTCCATCTATTCCAAATCTCCAGTAAAAATCAAAAAAATTGATCCATTTATAATTCTCCGTCAGTTGGATTAGTGGATCATCCAATTGGAAATGATAACAAAATGCATAGGTTGTTAGAAGGAGATCGATTAAGCATATACAAATGCTATACCACCTAATTACCTTATTTCCCCTATGAGGAAATAAGAAGATTAAAGAACCCCCGGCTATTGGCAAAACTACAACTATTGTTAACCAAGGAAAATAATTCGTGATAAAAATAAGATACACTTGGGCCAGAAAAGCCCGCGCTCAAAAGAAAATAGAAAAAAATCTTTTCTATTTTCTTTTGAGCACGGGTTTTTGCCAGTAAAAAAACGTATTCGTGTGGTGTTTTTTGAAACGTATCAATAACCTAGACCCATACTTCGAGTTGTTTCATGCCATAAATAAACTCGAACACTTAAGAAATCTGTCGGACAGGCGGACTCACACCTCTTACAACCAACACAGTCCTCTGTTCTTGGGGCAGAAGCTATTTGCTTAGCTTTACATCCATCCCAAGGTATCATTTCTAATACATCTGTGGGACAGGCTCGGACACATTGAGTACATCCTATACATGTATCATAAATCTTTACTGAATGTGACATTGTATCTATAGTAATTTTTGAACATCAAAAATGAAAATTATCGATCTAGTAAACTCGTAAATGAATCATATATTTATACACCAGATGAATCAATGATTTGTCAGAATTTTGCTAATCAAAATAGACGTCTCGATAAATTTAGAAGAACGAAGAGAAGAGGACCAGGATACTTTGATTCTTATGATTTCGCAAACGCAAACATGATCATACGTTGTGTAGCATACATGCTAATTTGAATTGATAAATATTACACTATTCAAAATTCTACTTTTGATTAATTATGATTAATGCTATTTATTCAACAAATTCGATTGATTGATACGGGTTGATTTTCTGTTACGAGAAATTGAAGAAACAATAGCCGGTCCGATAGCTGCTTCAGCGGCTGCAATAGCGATAACAAAAATTGAAAAAATATTTCCTTTTAATTGGCGATTATCAAAAAAATCAGAAAAAGTTACGAGATTTATATTAACTGCATTCAGTATAAGTTCAAGACACATAAGGGCTCTAACCATATTTCGGCTTGTGATCAATCCATAGATACCGATAGAAAATAAATAGGCACTCAAAACAAGTACATGTTCGAGCATCATTGACCAACTCCTTATCAATTTTGATTCATTTCAATATGAACAACAATTCAACAGATTCGATTGACTAAAGAATATAACAAACAAAAGAATAGATCGGCAATAAAAAAAATGGTTTCTACATAAAAACTATTTCACTTCACATAGAATTCGACAGAAATAAATGTGAGAAAATTGAATCTGGATTTATATTGCTAGTTCGCGAAAGATTTCTTATTGGCGAGCTACGACAATTGCACCTATCAAAGCAACTAAAAGAATTATTGAAATGAGTTCAAATGGAAGAAAAAAATCTGTTGATAAATGAATTCCAATTTGTTGACTAGTACTTATCAAATCTTGCTCAATAATCTGATTTGGTCTTGTAGTCCAAATAATTCCGTACCATGATGTATCTGGAATAGTAGTTATTAGTGAAACAAAAATACTTGTACAAACCATCAAAGTAATTCCATCCCCAACGGTCCAAAGATGAAAATCTTGGTAATATTCTGAGCTATTCATGAACATCACAGCAAATATGATTAAAATGTTAATAGCTCCCACGTAAATAAGTAGCTGTGAGGCAGCTACAAAATGGGAGTTTGATAAAATATATAATAAAGATATACAAACAAGAACCAGTCCCAACGAAAAAGCAGAAAAGATTGGGTTGGGAAGTAATACTACTCCTAGACTTCCTAATACAAGACCCGATCCCAGAAAGACTAAAAGAAAATCATGTAGCGTTTCAGGCAAATCCATTATATGTAAAACAAAGACAAAGAAATGGAAATTTCATGACCTTATTGATATGACCAGGAAAAAAATTTTTATATACTTAAATTTCTCTTTGCATTGAAAAAAAATTCTAAGGAGTTTGAATTGATATAAGTACAGTTATATAATCAACGTCATTCCAGTCTTTATATGAAAGAGTAGTTTGAAACTATACTAAAACTAAAGTATAAAAGTATATATATATAACATATAACATATATAACTATTTAATATTTAAGATTTGGATACTATATTTATCTATTCTAGAATATATTTCTATAATCTAAAATATAATGTAGACTATTTCTAATCTGATATATAATATAATTTATAATTAATATTTATTTCTTTTTTTATAATATTTTAAAAATTTTTTTTTAGTAAAATTATCAAAATCTTATTTATATTATATATTATTCTATTATATATATATATTCTAGAATAGATAAATATAGTATTTAATTATAAAAAATCTTATTTATTTATTTGAATTATTTATTTGAATTGTTCGAATTGTATAATCATCAATTACTGACATTGGTAAACGGCCCAAAGCAATTTGATTATAATTCAATTCGTGACGATCATAAGTCGAAAGTTCATATTCTTCAGTCATTGATAAACAATTTGTTGGACAATACTCAATACAGTTACCACAAAAAATACAGATTCCGAAATCAATACTGTAATTAAGCAATCGTTTCTTTCGAATATCAGTTTCCAGTTTCCAATCAACAACGGGTAAATCTATAGGACATACACGAACACATACTTCACAAGCAATACATTTATCAAATTCAAAATGTATTCGACCGCGGAAACGTTCCGATGTAATTAATTTTTCATAAGGATATTGAATAGTTACAGGTAAACGATTTGCGTGAGATAAGATAATCATGAAACTTTGACCAATGTACCTTGCAGCTCGGACTGTTTGTTGACCATAATTCATGAACCCAGTTACCATAAGGAACATATCGTAAATATCTATGAATATTTTTGTTTTATTTCTTTCTCTTATTTGAGACAAGTAATGAATTATAGAAGATCAATCTTTTATAGTGAAAACAATTGAGACGAAGTTGTTAATAATAGATTACCGAGAGAAATGGGTAAAAGAAATTTCCATCCAAGATTTAATAATTGATCCATTCTTAGCCTAGGCAAAGCCCATCTTGTTATAATAGAAAGGAATAAGAAAAAATAAGTTTTAGCTAATGTAATAAACAGATCAATTGTAGTTCCAAAAACTCCATATGTTTTATTTATTTCAAAAAACTCAGAAACGAATATGTACGGAATAGAGATATTTGAACCGCCCAAGTAAAGAACTGTTACAAATAATGAAGAAATTAATAGGTTTAAATAGGAAGCAACATAAAATAAACCAAATTTGATACCCGAATATTCTGTTTGATAACCCGCTACTAATTCTTCTTCCGCTTCTGGTAAATCAAAAGGTAATCTTTCACATTCCGCTAGCGAAGAAATTAGAAAAACGATGAAACCCATAGGTTGACGCCACAAATTCCATCCCCAAAAACCATATTTTGATTGCGCATCAACTATATCAACTGTACTTAAACTGTTAGATAATCCTAGTCGGTGATAACATTACTGTTCCCATCTCTATTACAGAACCGTACATGAGATTTTCACCTCATACGGCTCCTGGAAAGCCTTAAGTAAATCTAAGGACCGGGCCGATTTTTTATCTCTTGATATATCCCTAAGATAGATAAGATTCAAATCTATCGGACGGTTCTGAATTAGACCAATTCAATTCTGTCTGTTCTAATAAATAATTAAATAAGAAAGAGAAATCCATTTTAATAAAAGATACAAAAGGTACTTCTGAATTGATCTCATCCCTTAAAAATCAAAATTTGAATTTGTTGAGTAATAACTGAATTCTTCAATAAAATACTCTTTTCAAATTATCAATAACCCTCATCATTTTCAATTACGAAAAAGAATTACACATTAGTTTCTTAATTATGACATGAATTTTATCTCCATGAATATGGATATTGATTTCTTGTGTTTTTTTCGTTCCTATTCTTCTTTTTTGTGCTATGAAAAGGGGACTTAAAAAATTGAAAAGGATTTTTTCGTTCCTGATAGTAATTTATTTAATCAGTGGATGGAAGCATACTCTGGATCGGAGTTGTGGGGAGTACTGCTTGATTTTTTCTACCAACTTAAAGCCCCAATTAGTATTCTTTTTCTATTATGCGTAAATTCTCTTTAGGATGATTTACAAAATCTGCGTTACTAATCCTTTGTGTATCTTGGTGTTTCTAACCATCCACTCCTTTTTTTATTAACCCCCTTATTTATGTTAATACATCTATGATAATTTATACAAATGGTAACTAAAATTCAATAAGGTTGGTCTTTGGAGCCCGCTTCAAAACAGGATGACTAATTATCCAATCTTGGGTTAAATGGCCTCTTCTGTTTATAATTTTATTTCACTTCATTCTTATACATAGAAAATGAGACTCAATATTTTTACTGCCATTTAAGATCATCATACTATCTATTAACTATAAGTAATATAGTATTCTGAAATTATATTCAATAGAAGCTGTTTTATTTCACTCATATAACTATCAGATTTAGTTCTTCAATCCGAATTGTGAAAAAGAAAATTCAGATAATGAAAGTATCTATTCAATTAATTCGACTCTTTTCTTATATAGTACTATAAAGAGAGGAATCGAATTAATTGAATAGCTTTTTCTGTTTCAACGAATCGCACGTAGAGATATTGATAAGACACATAGAGTTAATGGTATTTCATAACTAATCGATTGAGCAGCAGCTCGTAGACCACCCAAAAAGGAATATTTATTATTTGACCCATATCCTGACATAAGAAGTCCAATGGGAGCAATACTCGAAATAGCAATCCATAAAAAAACACTTATATTGAAATCAGATAAAACAAAGTTATAACCAAAAGGAATTACTGAATAGCTTAGTAGAATTGATATGACTGATATGGATGGTCCGATACTGAATAAACGAATATCTCCCCTAGATGGAATAAGATTCTCTTTGAAAAGTAGTTTTGTTCCGTCTGCTAGAGCTTGAAGAACTCCAAAAGGACCGGCGTATTCAGGTCCAATACGCTGTTGTATCCCTGCAGATATTTCTCTTTCTAACCATACAATTGCTAGTACACTTATTGTGATTCCCAATACAAGAATCAAAATAGGTACAAGTACCCATAGAATTCCATAGACCTCTTTTAAAGATTCCAATCCGGAAAAAGAATTGATATCTTGGACTTCCGTTGTATCAATTATCATTTCAACGATCAATTTCTCCCATAATGATATCTATGCTACCTAGTATTGTCATAATATCAGCCAATTTCATTCTTTTAACTAATTGAGGAAGAATTTGCAAATTGATAAAACCGGGAGGACGGATTTTCCATCTCCAAGGAAAACCATTCTGATCTCCTATTAGAAAGATTCCTAATTCTCCCTTGGGGGCCTCAACTCTTACATAAAGTTCTTGTTTCGGCAATTCAAAAGTCGGAGACGATTTTTTACCAATGAATCGATATTCAAAATCATTCCATTTGGGCTCCTTTTCTCTATCAAAGCAGCGGATTTCTAAATTTTCATATGGCCCGCCAGGAATTCCTTCCAAAGCCTGTTGAATAATTTTTATGGATTCCGTCATTTCACCAATTCGAACTAAATAACGAGCTAATGAATCTCCTTCTTTTTGCCATTGAACTTCCCAATCAAATTCCTCGTAACACTCATAATTATCAACTTTACGTAGATCCCATTGTATTCCGGAAGCCCGAAGCATCGGTCCTGATAAACCCCAATTTATTACTTCCTCTCTACCAACAACACCTACTCCCTCAACCCGTTCTAAAAAAATAGGATTTCGCGTAATAAGGTTTTGATATTCAACAACCCTTGTTAAAAAATAATTGCAGAAATCAAAACATTTATCTATCCAACCATAAGGTAGATCAGCCGCTACCCCTCCGATACGAAAAAAATTATGCATCATTCTCATACCTGTCGCAGCTTCAAATAGATCATATATTAATTCTCTTTCTCTAAAAATATAGAAAAAAGGGGTTTGTGCACCAATATCTGCCATAAAAGGTCCCAGCCATAGTAGATGAGAAGCTATACGACTTAACTCCAACATAATTACTCGGATATAGCTGGCTCTTTTAGGGACTTGAATATTTCCCAATTGTTCCGGTCCGTTTACGGTTATTGCTTCCGTGAACATAGTAGCTAAATAATCCCAACGTGTTACATAAGGCAGATATTGTATAATTGTTCGGTTTTCCGCAATTTTTTCCATCCCTCTGTGTAAATAACCCAATATTGGTTCACAATCAATAACATCTTCACCATCCAGAGTAACAATAAGTCGAAGAACACCATGCATTGATGGGTGGTGAGGTCCCATATTGACTATCATGAGGTCTTTTCTTGTAGCTGGGACATTCATAGGTTTTTCCTCGATTCATTCTTCCATGAATCGTTAAAAAAAAGTTCATCAAAATTCAGGATCTAAGAAATCGAATAATTGAAAATGACTCTTGAAATTAACGAATTTGTGACTCCCTAATACCCAACTGATTTATTAATTTTTTATAACGTATTCTATCTTTCTTTGCCAAATAAGACAGTAGTCGTTGCCGTTTTCCCAGAATTTTACGTAAGCCTCTTTGAGATAAATAGTCTTTTCGGTGTAATTCAAAATGTGAAGTAAGTCTTCGTATCTTATTAGTGAAATTGACCACTTGAAATTCAACTGATCCGGGGTTTTCTTCTTCTTTTTTTTTTTGTGAAATAACAGGTATAAACGAATTTTTTATCATAAAATAAAATGAAAGCTTTCCTCTCCCCTCCTTTTTGATAGATACTTTTATTGATCAGTAATAGTAATGACACTCATTTTGAATTTTGTATATAAGATTATCTTAATTTACTTAACAATTCTGCTTAACAATTCTGAATTTCTTTTTTTTTTCAAATTTGTTATTATTAAGCAATCCAATTCAAATAGATAGAAAAATACTATATTTATGGATTCACAAAATAAAAAATTCTATTGTATACTTCAAAAAAAATAAGACAATTTTTTTGATTCCTTTTTCTATCTAATGGATACATCATTGAATTAGTATCAATACCACAATGCGTGTGCGCATTTATTTTAATTTAGATATATATATAAATTAAAAATTTTTAAATATTTTAATTTATATATATATCTTCGCATATCAGATATGTTACGAGAAATATTACGATAACGATAAATAGAAGATAAATGAGAGGATTATCAATCAAATTTTCAATCGCGGATACATTAGTATCCTTAATATACTGAAACGGCTTCCATTATGGGTATCAAACCAATAGCGATTTATACAAGCTAAATCTTCTAATCGATAATTTGGCCAAAGAAAGAATTTTAAATTCATTAGTTTTTTTGTTTCTCTATCAAGATCTTTATTTTTAGCCAAAACTTGACAGCAATTATTTATTTTATTCTCATTGTAATTTATTGTGTTAGTATTTCTAGGATTGAAACAAATTAGAATTCTCAATTCTCTACGGCGTCTAGTGGACAAAATATTTTCCGGAACAAGCAAATCATAATGATTTTTATCAACACCCCCTTTTTCTGGGTTTCTTTGAAACATTTGGCGCTTTTTCTTATGAATCAAAGATAGGCTTGTGGTTTGATACATAAAAAATTGTTCATAGTTTTTTCTAGACAGGCGAACAGGTTCAATAAAAAAGAATTGTTTTTCCACCAATTCGGTATTGTCCTTAAATCCTGTAAGAGTGAAATCCGTATGATTCTGAATCGCCATAGTATCTAGACTTAGATCTCCCCTTTGAATAGAGATTATAAAAAATTTTTTTATATTTTTCAATCTAATCAGGAGACAATAAAATTTGATATTATTCATTATTCTTTCTTGTAGGGAAGTATGATAGTTCAAATGAAAACCTAAATACTTTTCTAGTAAGAAATCCCGTTCTCCCTTTAGATCGTTCCTGTATAGATTTTCATCTATACTATTATCACCATTTTCCCTGTCTGATCTTTCATAATCTTGGTTTGAGAGAGATGATTTTAGATTCTCATATTCTTCTATAGATTTTTGTGCTCCATTTTGAGTGTCTAAATAGAATTCATCAAAATCTATTCTTTTTTTCTTTCTAGTGATGTTTTTAGTTTCACTAACATCTTTTCCATAAAAATCGAAAAAAAGTAATTTGGTTGGTAGGATCCAAGGATTCTTCTTATATGCATGATAAAATTTACATAATTTCAAAAAGAACCCCAATTTCGGATTCGATTTCGATATGGAATGATTTCGTCTTTCTACATCCATTACCATCCAATCAAAATACTTTCTATCCAAATCTTTTTCCATATCTATAATAACATCTTCCGCTATATAATTTTGGATAGAGATATCACCCGTTATATCCAAAAATTCTTTTTTACGTGTGTTGTCATTATAAGAAATTGCTTGGTTTTTGTTTGCTTGGAATGGTGATCTATATCCATAAATATCTGATTTTTGCTTATCTGCATAATTAATATATTTATATGCCAAAAGATCATATCCATATTGTTTTTTTATTTTTTTATTTAATTTTAATAAGTCCACTTGTTGTTTTTTGTAAAGAATTAATCGTGTTTTTTCATTTTCATATGAATCATATTCTGAATCATATTCGATTAAATCTTTATTTTGAGCCACACGATGTTCATTGATTCTATTTCTCCAGTTTTGTGGTACTAATCTCGACCATCTGCTCTCAGGTAAATCATATTGATAATGAACCTTTAACCAATTTGTCCATTGATTCATTACAGAATCGGAAACGTTCTTATGTCTTAATTTTGAATTAAATATTCCTTGTATTCTAAAAAAATAATCCTTTATTTCATTCTTAAGAAAAAAAGATCTTCCATGAGATTCAAAAATAGATCTTAACTTATACTTATATACGTTAATAACTTGGATTTGTGATAATTTAAAAAACACATATGCTTGTGACAAAGAAGATACGTCACAAGAATTCTGTGAATTCGTATTCGTAATATTACAAGATTTGTGTATAATCGAGATAAATGGAATTATACTTTGATTTGTTTTATCAATTCTTTCTGCATTTGTTTTTTTATTGTCATTCTTTGTAGATTTATTTACAATTTTTTTTGTTGATTCAAGAAAAAGTTCTCCATTGATCCTAGGAATACTAATGATACATAAAAGGATATCTATGTATACCCTTTCCATGAAAAATTTGAAAAAAGAATACGATTTACGGGTTAATCGAACATTTCTTCTTTGTAATATTTGGAAAATATTTTTTTGTAATTCTAATCTTTTAGCATCATAAGTTGTTTTGTTCGAATTCAAATCTTTCTCTGAAGTTATAACCTCCCCCTTTTCTTCTTGTGTCATTTTTTCTATTTGTTTTGTGATTGTCTTTGTTTTAACATTAAGATCTTTTATCTTTTTTTCTGTCAATGAACAATTTGTCCAATTAATAGATTGAATTAGAACGGGTGATTCGTAAATCATTGGATTATTCTTACTGATTGTTGAATTTTTTTTGCTTTCACTCAATTCATCTATTTTTTTGAATCTAAATAGAATACTTTTGATGTTCCATTTTCCTATTTCTTTTAAGATAGTTAGAAACCATTTTTTGCTTTCATTTAAAACTTTTAGAACTAGAAAAAAACGATTTTTCAAATCTTTGTTCAATTGTTTTTTAATTTTTTTAAAAATGGGACCCAAAAATGAAAATGGATTTGGGAAATAATTATCAAGGTATGATTCGACTTGTGTTCCACAAGCTGTTAAAAACCAGAAGTTTTTTTTTTTCACGTTTTTTTTTTCAGTAGATCTTTTTTTTTTTTCAGTAGATCGTACCTTAGATTTGTGCCAAGGTTTCAGAACAAAAGGAGATAAGATCCTTATCTGAAGACCCTCTGTTAACCAGTCGTTTGGAAATTCTTTGTTGGATACAGGAATGCCCTGATAGGTGCATTTAATATGCACTTCTTTTTTCCAATCCCTAAAATCTTCTGACCATTCGGGATTTTGAAATAATAGTATACGAATGATATTTTTAGTTATTATCAATGAAGGTAATAGAATATATTTTCTAAGAAATGATTGGATTATTATTACAAAGCTTCTAATTATTAGACCATATAGAATGCTCTCCCAGGCTTCTTCTATTTCTGTAAGTCTTTTTTCGTCGTTGTCTTTTTTTTCCTCTTTTTGATCCTCTTCTATCCTTTTCTCAAAAGCCAAAAATTCTGAATTGTCTGTACCTTTTTTCCTGAAATATTCTTTCAAATATTGGGATATATCATCGAAAAGATCACCAAAAAAGAACGAGGATTTTTTGATTTTGTCCAAAAAAAGGGGGGAATGGGCATTTCTTTGAAAGAGTTTCCAAGTCACTGTTTTACGCCTTTGAGCGCGCATAGATCCTCTGATTAATTCTCGGTTAAAATCGGGTTCGCGTGAATAATTTAGTAAAGACAATTCTTGATTTGGTTCAATCGTATCATCAATATTACTAGTATGACTATCCTCATTGTCATCAGTATTATATATACTCATAGTATTCAAATCTTCATTGTAATTCTCTGTTTTACTATTAAAAATCACTATACGGTCGGCTTTTCGGCAACGAATCTGAGCTTCCTTTCCTAGTCCTTCCGTCAGTTGCTCCAAGTCGTCGATTAAGTTGTATGACCATCGAGGAACTTTTTTACTGATTTCGTTTATTCCAATACATTTTTTTCTATTAAAAATTGTTTCATCGTTCAGATCAGTTCTAATTGAGTCGAATAAGAATTTTTTTTTTCTATTTTTTTCTTCGGAATAGATTTTTACTTGTTCATGTTCTGGAAATAAATAAAGTCCGTCAAAATTCAAACTTGATACTGATTTTTCCGAAAATTTACTGATAAAGTTAAAAAAAAAACCTATTTCAGTTAATAATGATTTTCTATCAAATGGATCTATTTTCTGTTCAAATTCTGGATAATGACTATTTATAGCAAGAAGGAGACCATGAATCTTATTTATCAAAATGGAATTTGTTGTGTAAGTTTCATTTTGAATTGATGGTGAAAAGCTTGTTTGGATTTGTCCACGAAAGCGTCCATTCAAGAAAGGATCATATATTTGACTTATATATTTTGTTTTCGTCTCATCCTTACACAATCTAATTCGGTTTTCGAATACATCCAGAGGAATAAATTCCTTATCTAGAACTTTTGCCCTTTTAAAAAATTCATTGCTTAGTTTCTTTCTTTTTTCTTTATTAGTAGAGCTCCAATAATTAGACAATTCATTATAGGAGATTTTATCTCTTGTGAAGAGATCCATTTTTTTTTCCATGATTTTAAGAAAAGTAGATAAATCGGGTGGATACGTGAAAGATATTCTTTCTTTTCCATCACTTTGACATATATGAAAAAAAAATTGTGAATTTTCATTTCTTACGACATTTTCAAAGTGATCATTTTTTATATATCGCAATGGACGATTCCATCGTTGAAAATCGAAAAGAATAGTTACAAGAGGTTTTTGAAATCCGAAGAGATCCTTCTCTTCCTCGTCCTTCTCTTCCTCTTCCTCGATTTTGTCCAAAGTCTTATCGTTTGGCGAAAAGAAATAAGAAGAAAGATCTTCTTCGATGAATCTTTTATGTTCTTGTTTAGTTTCGTCCGTTTCCGAATCTCCTTCAACATCCATTTCTCCAATTTCATTGTTTTCTTCAATTTCTAACATTTCATCAGTAAAAAAATGAGGAAGCGGTATTCTGCCTAAATAGTGTAAAAGGGTAATAAATGAAAAAACAACAAATATTTGACCCACATAATTTCGAAATTTTAACATAATGTACTTATCAAATCGAATAGTTACCTTCACCTTCGATTTGATCGAATTATTTTGCTGTAACCAGACTAATATCAATCCAATCCATTTCATCAAAAAGATGTGACCAATTAACCAACCAACAAAACTACTTGTTAAGAATAACAATTTATTGTTGCATCGAAAGAGATAAATGTTCACTAATCTTATTAAGATTGAACTTGGAAAAAGAAGGGGGTTTAATAACTGAAAAAGAAGATTGTTAAAGAATACTTTGTAAATACTAAAATTGCGTATTGAATTTTGATTCTTGTATCTGTAATCCAACTTGTATCCAGAATCCAAATAGTAGTATTTGTCATTTTTGTCAAAGAAATTTAATAAAAGATACGGTAGAGTTAGGGCAGTTATTGTATGAGGTCTACTCAATGCTAGATGCAAAGGCGCATAATAGATCGATATGAACATCATGAGCTGTCCTGTAATAAACCCAGTTGTTGCTGATACTTTCTTCTCGGTCCTTTCTTCCATAACCCGGGCTCGAATAAGGAAGAGATAAGAGGGCCCTATGGAGAATGTGGTCAGAAATCCATAATAGAGTCCGACCACAACGACCGAATTCACTATTTTCAGGCATAAAGATACTAGATAATCTAGTATAAAAGATTGATAAATCATGGCATCTCTCCTTGATTTTTTTGTATTGCAATTTTGATTATTGCAATTTCATTATTATTATTATATGATAATTATGATATGATCATTATTTCTTATATGATAATTATGATCATTCTGATTTTCTTATTTCTTATATGATCATTATTTCTTATATGATAATTATGATCATTCTGATTTTCTTATTTCTTATATGATAATTATGATATGATCATTATTTCTTATATGATAATTATGATCATTCTGATTTTCTTATTTCTTATATGATCATTATTTCTTATATGATAATTATGATCATTCTGATTTTCTTATTTCTTATATGATCATTATTTCTTATATGATAATTATGATCATTCTGATTTTCTTATTTCTTATATGATCATTATTTCTTATATGATAATTATGATCATTCTGATTTTCTTATTTCTTATATGATCATTATTTCTTATATGATAATTATGATCATTCTGATTTTCTTATTTCTTATATGATCATTATTTCTTATATGATAATTATGATCATTCTGATTTTCTTATTTCTTATATGATCATTATTTCTTATATGATAATTATGATCATTCTGATTTTCTTATTTCTTATATGATCATTATTTCTTATATGATAATTATGATCATTCTGATTTTCTTATTTCTTATATG